TATATTTCTGCAATGGGAGGTAGATTTCATACTTATAGTAGCGCCGAGCCGTATGCTATATAAAAAACAAGCCAGTACGGCTTTAAATTGAATTTCTTTTTTATAGGCCCTACCTTATAATCCAAGATTAGGAAAAACTACTATTCTGTTAGACTCTCAATCTCAACTCAGGGTAATGATACATCAACCTTCTATTTCTTTATATGAGGGACAAGCAACAGATTGTATCTTAGAAGCACATGAAGTACTGAGAATGCGCGAAAGTATGACAAAAATTTATGTACAAAGAACAGGCAAACCTTTCTGGCAGATCCACAAAGACATGGAAAGGGATACTTATATGTCAGCAGAAGAAGCTCAAGTCCACGGAATTGTTGATATGGTTGGAGATTAAACTAAATTTAAATCTGGTAAGTAAAATGTCTGGTAACAATTAATGGCTACTGGTTCTTATAATGCCTTCGGTATAAGTTATTCTATAGTTATTCTATTCACTTACTTAGATTATTATATTCAACTTCTTAGAACTTTTAATAAACAAAACCGTGGGGGTATTAGGTATATGGTCCGTTCTTCAAACGAATTCTTCGTATTTAGTTATTCTATTCCACTTCTTAGAATTTCAAATAAACAAAGAGGTATTTGCTATATGGTCCGTAGTTCAAATTCTACTTCTTAGAATTTCAAATAAACAAAGAGGTATTCAAATAAACAAAGAGGTATTTGCTATATGGTCCGTAGTTCAAATTCTACTTCTTAGAATTTCAAATAAACAAAGAGGTATTCAAATAAACAAAGAGGTATTTGCTATATGGTCCGTTCTTCAAACGAATTCTTCGTATTTAATAAACAACGTGGAGGTGTTTTTAATAAACAACGTGGAGGTGTTTTTAATAAACAACGTGGAGGTATTGGCTATTTCGAATTTCAAATAAACAAAGAGAATTTCAAATATAAAAATGGGTATATCAACCATTCTTCAAACGAAGAAATCATTTTTAATAAACAAAATCCTGGACCGTATAGACTATACGGTCCGTAGTCAAAATTCAAGGAGGTGGACGTATAGGCTATTGCGAATTTCAAATAAACAAAGAGAATTTCAAATATAAAAATAGGTAGCTCAACCGAAGAAATCATTTTTAATAAACAAAATACTGGACCCTAATAGACTATCAGGTCCGTAGTCAAAATTAAAATTAAAATTAAACAAGAGGGAACTCAATATGGTAAAATTAAACAAGAGGGAACTCAATATGGTAACTAGAACTAATTCAAATGGATCCTCTGTGACTTGTTGGGCAAATCCGACAAATCCAGCAAATCTGCCAAATTCGGAAAATCCGGAAAATCTGCCAAATCTGCCAAATTCGGCAAATTTTCCAAATCTGCCAAATCCGCCGAATGCGCCAAATCCGGTAAATCCGGAAAATCCTCTATTGAGGAAGTTGTTACGTATTTTGAAAAAATTTTATCGTCTTTTGAAGAAATTGTCGCTTTTTCCTTGGTATATTCCTAGGGTTTCTCCTCTATTGACCGTTTTGAAACAAGTAATGGTGGAGTTGTCGTTACTATGGAAAAAATTCGAAACGCTTTTATTACTTTTTGTTGATGCTGTATTAAATAGACTATATCCTATATTAGATAGACTTTATACTCTATTTAATAGACTTTATACTCTATTGAGGGTAATGGCTTTAGTAGGCAAAGAATTAGAAAGATGGATAATAGTTTATCCTCTATTAGATCTAATTGATTCTCTAGAAGATATACTTTATCCTTATCCTATATTGTTGGATCTATTTTATTCTCTATTGACCGTTTTGAAACGAGTCTTTATAAATTTGTCTTTACTACTAAAAGGAGTAGAGATTTATTTAACACTCAATATACTTTTTGTTTATCCTTATGTGTATCCTTATGCAATACAAGAAGAAACCATGAAAGTGTTTCTTCTAATTAGATTTTTAAACATTCTAATTGAATATTTAATCGAAAATGATGATTCTGATGATTCTCTAAAATACTAAATGAAATGGAAAATAAATATAGTTTTTCTTACTTAATTTATCAATTTGATCAATAAGTTATTGATCAAATTGATAAATTAAGTAAGTGTTCCTTTATCAATAAAAAGTATAGTAATTATATTACTATACTTTTTATTGATACTTATAAAGCAGTATTCATAAATAATAAAGGATTACTCAAAAGGATTACTCATGAGTAAGAAATGAAAAATGAGTAAGAAATTAAAAAGTATTCCTGAAAGGTATTACCCATAAATACAGGATTTGATTTGCTATTTTAGCTTTTTAATTGTCTTTTAGTTGTTCTTTACTTTAATTGCCTTACCAACCAGATTTTATAGAATCTAAAGAATTCAAAATTATCCGGTTAGGATTGATCTAAACCAGCTCATTATATATATATGACTCACCATGCCAACTATAAAACAACTTATTAGAAACACAAGACAGCCAATCCGAAATGTAACAAAATCTCCCGCTCTTCGGGGATGCCCTCAGCGCCGAGGAACATGTACTAGGGTGTATGTGCGACTCGTTTAGATCATAGACTAAAATATAAAAATCTAGTCTATTAATAAGAATTATATATATAATTCTATTGTGTATAAAATTTATGGTTTCGATTGGTGCAAACCGAATCACCTTAATTTGTAATTTAAGATGAAAAATACTTTCCCATCGGTAACAAATAGTTATCCATTAAGCGGGAAAAATCCAAATTTAAATAAAAAATTATGCCCTAAATTTTGCAATAACGGACTAAGAGGGTCAACTACCCAGCTAATCTTCATACTTAAATACCGTTACTGTATAGCTAGATTTTGTTGTGAAAGACCTATTACTAGATATTTCATGGGTAGAGCCCATAAGTGTGAACTGTACAAGTTCACAATAACATTGATTGAATGAGGATTCAATAAAACAAGGGGCTCCGGTGTATAGAGAGGACCTCACCGTTTAACAAGTAATCATAGAAACGATGGAACCCACCATTTCTTTGTCTATTTCTATTAAATTAACTTTAACTATGCTTTATTTGAATACCTAGTATCAATAGAATTTCTTATTAAGAGGTTAAATACTTAGAAAAAAATAAAATAAAAATAGTGGTTGGGAAGGTTATAGCAGCAAAAGCCATTGGAATTTTTATTTTATACATTGGAAGAATCCATTTTGTTATTAATTGACTAGGAAGGATAAAAGAATAACTGAAAGAAAAAAAGAAAATAGTTATTCATCAATTTGAAAATTTAAAAATTTAAAATACCAAAAAGGTAAAAGGAGTTGTTCATGATTTATCAATCGTTGATACTAGTATGCGTTAAAATAATAAATTCCGGGGCAGTTCTGGGAGTGTATTTTGGATTTCTTAGTACATTTTCCATAGGGCCATCTTATCTCTTCCTTATTCGAGCCCGGGTTATGGACGAAGGGACCGAGACGGAAATAGCAGCAAGAACCGGGTTTATTACGGGACAGCTTATGATGTTCATATCGATCTATTATGCGCCCTTGCATTTGGCTTTGATTAGACCTCATACAATAACTGTCCTAATTCTACCGTATCTTTTCTTTAATTTCGTATACCAAAACAATAAACACTATTATTCGGATTCTCACTATTATTTGGATTCTGGATACAAGTTGGATTCCGGATACAAGAATCCAAATTCAATACGTAATTTTACTATTTCCAAAGTATTCTTTAACAATTTTTTTTTTCAGTTATCAAACCCCTTTCTTTTCCCAAGTTCAATCTTACTAAGATTAATGAACATTTATCTCTTTCGATCCAACAATAAATTGTTATTCTTAACAAGTAGTTTTCTTGGTTGGTTAATTGGTCATATCCTTTTGATGAAATGTATTGAATTGATATTATTAGTTTGGTCAAAGCAAAAAAATTCGATCAAATCTAAGTTAGCTATGCGATTTAAAAAGTACATTCTGTTAGAATTGCGAAATTATGTGGGTGAAATTTTTGTTATTTTTTCATTTGTTATGCTTGGCCACTATTTAGGCAGAACACCGCTTCCATATTTTTATACTGAGGATATCTTAGAATTAGAAGAGCAAGAGGAAGAAGAAGAGCGAGAGAAGGAAATGGCTGAAATCGATGTTGAAATAGATTCGGAAACGGAAGAAAGTAAACAAGAACAAAACGGCTCCATCGAAGACGAAGAAAATCTTATTTCTTATCTTTTTCCGAAAAAAAATAAGACTTTGGACAACATTGAGCAAGATAATAATCTCTTCGCATTGGAAAAACCTCTTGTAACTATTCTTTTCGATTATCGAAAATGGAATAGGCCATTACGATATATAAAAAACGATCACTTTGAAAGAGTCGTAAGAGATGAAAATTCACAGTTTTTTTTTCATATATGTCAAAGTGATGGAAAAGAACGAATATCTTTCACGTATCCACCTGATTTATCTAGTTTTCTGAAAATCATGGAAAAAAAAATGGATCTCTTCACAAGAGATAAAATCTCCTATAATGATAATGAATTGTCTAATTATTGGAGCTCCACTAATAAAGAAAAAAGAAAGAAACTAAGCAATGAATTTTTTCAAAGGGCAAAAGTTCTAGATAAGAAATATAAGAAATTTATTCCAGTGGATGTATTTGAAAACCGAATTAGATTGTCTAATGATAAGAGGAAAATAAAATATTTAAATCAAAAATATGATCCTTTCTTGAATGGACCTTTTCGTGGACAAAGCTTTTCACCAGAAACTTACACAACAAATTCCATTTTGATAAATAAGATTCATGGTCTCCTTCTTTGTATTAATAGTAATTCTCCAGAATTTGAACATAAAATAGATCAATTTGATAGAAAATTATTATTAACTGAAATTGGTTTTTTTTTTAACTTAATCAGTAAATTTTCGGAAAAATCTGTATCAAGTTTTAATTTTGACGGACTTTATTTATTTCCAGAACATGAACAAGTAAAAATATATTCCGAAGAAAAAAAAAGAAAAAAAAAATTATTATTTGAGGCAATTAGAACTGATCGGAACAACCAAACCTTTTTTAATAGAAAGCAATGTATTGGAATAAATGAAATCAGTAAACAAGTTCCTCGATGGTCATACACCTTAATCGACGAAATGGAGCAAGTGACGGAAAGATTAGCAAAAGAGCCTCAGATTCGAAACGCAAGAGCCGAGGAAGTAATAATTTTTAGTGGGAATACAGAGACTCTTGGTCCTAGAAATACTTCTGATAGTGAGAATGAGGGTGTTGCTAAAGAGGCCCTAAATCACGAATATATTGTCCTAAATCCTCTACGCGAAACAGATTATGACCGAGATTTAATTAAGGGATCTATGCGCCCTCTAAGGCGTAAAACAGCGATTTTGAAAGTTTTTCAAGCAAGGGGAAGTGTCCGTTCCTCCACTTTTATGGAGGTAATGGACAATTACCCATTCCATTTTCTTTTTGGCGATTTGTTCGATTTTTTCGAGGATATATCCCTAATTTTGAAAGAAATGTTCAGGAAACCTGGTACTGACAATTCACAATTTGTGGAGTTTCAGGAAAGGATGGAACAACAATACGAAGAGAAGGAGAAAGACGACGCTGAAATAAGACTTAGAAAAATAGAAGAAGACTGGGAAAGTATTCTATATGGTCTAATAATTAGAAGTTTTGTATTACTAATACAATCTTTTATTAGAAAATATATTCTAGTACCTTCATTGATAATAACTAAAAATATCATTCGTATCGTATTATTTCAAAAACCCGAATGGTCAGAAGATTATAGGGATTGGAGCAGGGAAGTTCATATTAAATGCACCTATCAGGGCATTCCAGTATCCCAGAAAGAATTGCCAAAAAACTGGTTCAACGAAGGTATTCAGATAAGGATCTTATACCCTTTTGTTCTGAAACCTTGGCACAATTCTAAGGTACAATCTACTGAAAAAAAAAGAAAAAAAAAAGATCCACAGAAAAAAAAATATACTGAAAACAAAAACTTCTGGTTTTTAACTGGTTATGGAACACTAGTAGAATCGTACCTTGATGAGGGTTACCCAAGAAACCCACTTTCATTTTTGGATCCCGTTTTAAAAACAATAAGGAAACAATTGAAAAAAGATTTGAAAAAGCGTTTTTTTCTAGTTCTAAAATTTTTAAATGAAAGAAAAAAATGGTTTCAAACTATGTTCAAAAAAATGGAAAACTGGAACATCAAAAGGATTCTATTTAGGTTCAAAACAATAGATGAAACAATAGATGAAAGAATAGATGAACTGAGTGAAAGCAAAAAAACTTCAACAATTAGTAAGAATAATTCAAAAATTGAGGTGATTGAGGAATCACCCGTTAAAATGGAATCTATTCATTGGACAAAGTCTTCATTCACAGAAAAAAGGATAAAAGATCTTAATGTTAAAACAAAGACAATTATAAAAGAAATAGAAACAATGATAGAAGAAATAGAAACAACGGCAGAAGAAAAAAAAGAGGGGATTCTAACTTCAGAGATCAATTGGAATTCGAACAAAACGACTTATGATGCTAAAAGATTAGAATTACAAAAAAATATTTTGAAAATCTTACAAAGAAGATGTGTTCGATTAATACGTAAATCCTATTCTTTTTTCAAAATTTTCATAGAAGAGGTATACATAGATATCCTTTTATGTATCAGTAGTATTGATAGGAGTCTCGGTAGTATTGCTAGGATCCATCTACAACGTTTTCTTGATTTTCTTAAATCAAAAATACTAAATGATAAAAAATCCATAAAAAAAAAAATGCAAGAAAGAATTGAAAAGCAAAATTATTGGGATGGTTTGTTACAAGCAATAGAGAAATCTGAGAATATTAGGAATATGAATATGAATTCAAAGAATTCTTGGGATGTATCTTATGTGTCACAAGGATATGTATTATATAAATTATCACAAATCCAACTTAGTAATGGATATAAATTTAAGTTAAGCTCTATTTTTGAATCTCCTGGAAGATCTTTTTTTCTTAAGAATGAAATAAAGGATTATTTTTTTAGAATACAAGGAACATATAATTCCAAATTAAGACATAAGAAACGTCCCGATTCGGTAATGAATCAATGGACAAATTGGTTCAAGGTTCTTTATCAATATGATTTACCTGAGAACAGATGGTCGAGATTAGTATCACAAAACTGGAGGAATAGAGTCAATGAACATCGTGTGGCTCAAAATAAAGATTTAGTTGAATATTATTCATATGATCAATTTATTCTTTCGAAAACGAAAAAAAAAGAAGGAGACTTATTAAAAAAAAGAATTAAAAAACAACAAGCAGATTTATTAGAATTAAAAAAAAAAATTAAAAAACAATATAAATATGATCTTTTCTCCTATCAATATCTTCATTTTGCGGATAAGAAAAAATCCTATATTTATGGATATAGATCACCGCAAGGGAACAAAAACCAAGCGATTTCTTATCCATGTAGAAAAAAATTTTTGGATATAGATATAATAGGCGATATCGAGATCTCTCTCCAAAATTATCTAGAAGAATTTGATAATCTAGATATGGAAAAAAATAAGGATAGAAAGTATTTCAATTGGGTGGGAATGAATGTAAAAAGGAAAAAGACTTCTATACCTAATAAGAAAGTTGATAGTAAATTTTGGTTCTTTTCAAAATTAAGCACATTTTATGATGCATATAAGAGGAATCCTTGGATCTTACCAATAAAATTCTTTGTTTTGCCCCTTTATGGACAAGGTGGGTTAGAGTTAAAAACGGAAGAATACGTGAGTCCAGTAGATGTAGGTCGTAAATCTCCCTCAGACTATTATAAGGGATCAGATTCTAAATACAGGACCGATCTAAGGGGAGAACGGGATTTCTTACTATCAAAATATTTGGGTTTTTATTTGCACTGTGATAGTTCCGACCAAGAAATAGGAATGGAGCATGTCCACTTATTTTGTCTCATGCTTAGCATGAAAAAATTTAAAAAAGTTGTAATAATGTCGATTAAAAAGCTAGACCTAGATATGGACACGATGGTTCATTTACTTACGAAGGATTATTGTTATACAGAATGTAGGGACGCCGAGGACTTGAATAAAAGTCTAATCTTTTTTATTGAACCTATTCGCCTGTCTAGAAAAAACCATGAACAATCTCTTCTATATCAAACCATAAGACTACCGTTGATTGATAAGAGTAAGAGGCGACAAAATTGGATGTGGGGAAAAAGTAAAAGTCGTGTTGATCAAAAGATAACACAAAATAAAGATAAAAATCTTTATGATTGGTTTGTTCCTGAAAATCTTTTGTCCACTAGACGCCGTAGAGAATTGAGAATTCTAACTTGTTTGACTCCTAGGAATAGAAATACTGTGCATAGAAAAACTATAAATGACAATGAGAATAAAATAAAAAATGTTTCTCAAGTTTTGGCTAAAAATAAAGATCTGGATAGCGAAACAAAAAAACTAATGAATTTTAAATTATTTCTTTGGCCAAATTATCGATTAGAAGATTTAGCTTGTATAAACCGCTATTGGTTTAATACCCATAATGGAAGCCGTTTCAGTCTATTAAGGCTACATATGTATCCTCGATTGAAAGATTAATTTAGAATCTACATTTATCTTCTATTTATCATTATCATAATATTTTTTGTAACATATCAGATATATTCACATATCTGATATGTGAATATATATATATATATATATAAATAAATAAATATTTATATATATATATATATAATTTATATTTATATATAAATTTAACTAAAAAAAATAAATGCGCACGCGCATTGTGGGATTGATACGAATTCAATGATGTATCCATTAGATAGAAATAAATAGAAAAAAGAATCAAAAAAGGGGGTCTTAAGAATTTTTTATTTATTGAATGAATAAATATAGTATTTATTTTTTTATCTATTTGAATTCCATTCCTTAATAATATAATATTAATAATATAATAATCTAATTGATTAAAAAAAAAATAAATTAAGAATTGTTAAGTAAATTAAGATAATTTTATATACAAAATTAAAAATTAGTGTCATTACTATTACTGATCAATAAAAATATCTACCAAAAACGAGGAGGAGAGAAAAGCTTTCATTTTATGATAAAAAATTCATTTATACCTGTTATTTCACAAAAAAAAAAAGAAGAAGAAAACCCCGGATCAGTTGAATTTCAAGTATTCAATTTCCATACTAAGATACTAAGACTTACTTCACATTTGGAATTAAACCCAAAAGACTATTTATCTCAAAGGGGTTTACATATAATTCTAGGAAAACGGCAACGACTACTGTCTTATTTGTCAAAGAAAAATAAAATACGTTATAAAAAATTAATAAATCAGTTGGGTATTCGGGATTCACAAATTCGTTAATTTCAAGAATCATTTTCAATTATTCGATTTATTAGATCCTGAATTTTGATGAACTTTTTTTTTTAACGATTCATGGAAGAATGAATCGAGGAAAAACCTATGAATGTGCCAGCTACAAGAAAAGACCTCATGATAGTCAATATGGGGCCTCAACACCCATCAATGCATGGTGTTCTTCGACTTATTGTTACTCTGGATGGTGAAGATGTTATTGATTGTGAACCAATATTGGGTTATTTACACAGAGGTATGGAAAAAATTGCGGAAAATCGAACAATTATACAATATCTGCCTTATGTAACACGTTGGGATTATTTAGCTACTATGTTCACAGAAGCAATAACCGTAAATGGACCAGAACAATTGGGAAATATTCAAGTACCTAAAAGAGCCAGCTATATACGAGTAATTATGTTGGAATTAAGTCGTATAGCTTCTCATCTACTATGGCTGGGACCTTTTATGGCAGATATTGGTGCACAAACCCCCTTTTTCTATATTTTTAGAGAAAGAGAATTAATATATGATCTATTTGAAGCTGCGACAGGTATGAGAATGATGCATAATTATTTTCGTATTGGAGGAGTAGCGGCTGATCTACCTTATGGTTGGATAGATAAATGTTTTGATTTCTGCAATTATTTTTTAACAAGGGTTATTGAATATCAAAAACTGATTACGCGAAATCCAATTTTTTTAGAACGAGTTGAAGGCGTAGGTGTTGTTGGTAGAGAGGAAGTTATAAATTGGGGGTTATCAGGACCGATGCTTCGGGCTTCCGGAATACAATGGGATCTACGTAAAGTAGATAATTATGAGTGTTACGAGGAATTTGATTGGGAAGTTCAATGGCAAAAAGAAGGAGATTCATTAGCTCGTTATTTAGTTCGAATTGGTGAAATGATGGAATCCATTAAAATTATTCAACAGGCTTTGGAAGGAATTCCAGGTGGTCCATATGAAAATTTAGAAATTCGCTCCTTTGATAGAGAAAAGGAGCCAGAATGGAATGATTTTGAATATCGATTCATTGGTAAAAAATCGTCTCCGACTTTTGAATTGCCGAAACAAGAACTTTATGTGAGAGTTGAGGCCCCCAAGGGGGAATTAGGAATTTTTCTAATAGGAGATCAGAATGGTTTTCCTTGGAGATGGAAAATTCGTCCACCAGGTTTTATCAATTTGCAAATTCTTCCTCAATTAGTTAAAAGAATGAAATTGGCTGATATTATGACAATACTAGGTAGCATAGATATCATTATGGGAGAAGTTGATCGTTGAAATGATAATTGATACAACGGAAGTCCAAGATATAAATTCTTTTTCCGGATTGGAATCTTTCAAAGAGGTCTATGGAATTCTATGGATACTTGTACCTATTTTGATTCTTGTATTGGGAATAACAATAAGTGTACTAGCAATTGTATGGTTAGAAAGAGAAATATCTGCAGGGATACAACAGCGTATTGGACCCGAATACGCTGGTCCTTTTGGAATTCTTCAAGCTCTAGCAGACGGAACAAAACTACTATTCAAAGAGAATCTTATTCCATCCAGGGGAGATATTCGTTTATTCAGTATCGGACCATCCATATCAGTGATATCAATTCTAATAAGTTATTCAGTAATTCCCTTTGGCTATAACTTTGTTTTATCTGATTTCAATATCGGTGTTTTTTTATGGATTGCTATTTCGAGTATTGCTCCCATTGGACTTCTTATGTCAGGATATGGGTCAAATAATAAATATTCCTTTTTGGGTGGTCTACGAGCTGCTGCTCAATCGATTAGTTATGAAATACCATTAACTCTATGTGTCTTATCAATATCTCTACGTGCGATTCGTTGAAACCCAAAAAGCTATTCGATGCTATTGCTATGCTCCTCTCTTTATAGTACTATATAGGAAAGGAGTCGAATAAATTAAATAGAAACCTTCATTATCTTAATTTGATTTTTCACAATTTGGATTGAAGAACTAAATTAGATAGTTATATGAGTGAAATAAAACAGCTTATATTGAATCAAATTTCAGAATACTCTATTACTTATAGTTAACAGATAGTATGATGATTTTAAATGGCAGTAAAAATATTGAGTCTCATTTTCTATGTATAAGAATGAAGTCAAATAAAATCAATTAGAAAGAGAAGAGGACATTTAACCCAAGATTGGATAATATTTTTCATCCTGTTTTGAAGCGGGCTCAAAAGACCAACCTTATTGAGTTTTAATTATCATTTGTATGAATTATCATTTGTATGATCATAGATGTATTAATTTTAATTTAATAAGTAGTTAAAAAAAAAAGGAGTGGATGGTTAGAAACACCAAGATACACAAAGGATTAGTAACACAGATTTTGTAAATTATCCAAAAGACAATTTACGCATAATATAAAAAGAATACTAATTGGGGCTTTAATTTGGTAGAAAAAATCAAGAAGTACTCCCCATAACTCCGATCCAGAGTATGCTTCCATCCACTGATTAAATAAATTACTATCAGGAACGAAAAAATCCTTTAAAATTTTTTAAGTCCCTTTTTCATAGCAAAAAAAAGAAGAATAGGAACGAAAAAAGAAGAAGAAATCATAAACGAAAAGCGGATCTCTTTTTTGTTTATGATTTCTTATATCCATATTCATGGAGATCAAATTCACATGATAATTAAGAAACGAATGTGTAATTCTTTTTCGTAATTCAAAATGCGGAGGGTTATGGAGAATTCTAAAAGAGTATTTTATTGAAGAATTCAGTTATTACTCAAGAAATTCAAATTTCGATTTTTAAGGGATGAGATCAATTCAGAAGTGCCTTATTGTATCTTTTATTAAAATGGATTTATCTTTCTTATTTAGTTATTTCTAGAACAGACAGAATTGAATTGGTCTAATTCAGAACCGTTCGATAGATTTTAATGTTCTATATCTTATGGATATATCACGAGATAAAGAATCGTCCCGGTCCTTAGATTTACTTAAGACTTTCCAGGAGCCGTATGAGGTGAAAATCTCATGTACGGTTCTGTAATAGAGATGGGAACAGTAATGTTATCACCGACTAGGATTATCTAACAGTTTAAGTACAGTTGATATAGTTGATGCGCAATCAAAATATGGTTTTTGGGGATGGAATTTGTGGCGTCAACCTATCGGTTTCATTGTTTTTCTAATTTCTTCACTAGCAGAATGTGAAAGATTACCTTTTGATTTACCAGAAGCAGAAGAAGAATTAGTAGCGGGTTATCAAACAGAATATTCGGGTATTCGATTTGGTTTATTTTACGTTGCTTCCTATTTAAACCTTTTCATTTCTTCATTATTTGTAACAGTTCTTTACTTGGGCGGTTCAAATATCTCTATTCCGTACATATTCGTTTCTGAGTTTTTTGAAATCAATAAAACATATGGAGTTTTTGGAACTACAATTGATCTCTTTATTACATTAGCTAAAACTTATTTTTTCTTATTTGTTTCTATCATAACAAGATGGTCTTTGCCTAGGCTAAGAATGGATCAATTATTAAATCTTGGATGGAAATTTCTTTTACCTATTTCTCTCGGTAATCTATTATTAACAACTTCGTCTCAATTGTTTTCACTGTAAAAGATTTATTTTCTATATTCATAACTTGTCTCAAATAAGAGAAAGAAATAAAACAAAAATATTCATAAATATTTACTATATGTTCCTTATGGTAACTGGGTTCATGAATTATGGTCAACAAACAGTCCGAGCTGCAAGGTACATTGGTCAAAGTTTCATGATTATCTTATCTCACGCAAATCGTTTACCTGTAACTATTCAATATCCTTATGAAAAATTAATCACATCGGAACGTTTCCGCGGTCGAATCCATTTTGAATTTGATAAATGCATTGCTTGTGAAGTATGTGTTCGTGTATGTCCTATAGATTTACCCGTTGTTGATTGGAAACTGGAAACTGATATTCGAAAGAAACGATTGCTAAATTACAGTATTGATTTCGGAATCTGTATTTTTTGTGGTAACTGTATTGAGTATTGCCCAACAAATTGTTTATCAATGACTGAAGAATATGAACTTTCAACTTATGATCGTCACGAATTGAACTATAATCAAATTGCTTTGGGCCGTTTACCAGCGTCAGTAATTGATGATTATACAATTCGAACAATTCAAATAAAAAAAGATAATTTTTTCTAATTTATTTAATTCTTAATAAAATAAATAAAAAAGAAAATCAGAATAGTATAGAATATATAAGAGAATAATCAAAATATAATATAAAAAAAATGAAAATTAATAATTTATGTTATATCTACTTTTATATTTTGGTTTTATTGGTTTTAATATAGTTTCAAACTACTCTTTAATATAAAGACTGGAATGACATTGATTATCTAACTGTAACTATATATCAATCAATTCAAACTCCTTAGGATTTTTTTCAATGCAAAAAAAAAATTAAGTATATATAAATTTTTTTCCTGGTCATATCAATACGGTCATGAAATTTCGATTTCTTTGTCTTTTTTTTTTACATATAATGGATTTGCCTGAAACGCTACACGATTTTCTTTTAGTCTTTCTGGGATCGGGTATTATATTAGGAAGTCTAGGAGTAGTATTACTTACTAACCCCATTTTTTCTGCTTTTTCGTTGGGACTGGTTCTTGTTTGTATATCCTTATTATATATTTTATCAAACTCCCATTTTGTAGCTGCATCACAGCTACTTATTTACGTGGGAGCTATTAACATTTTAATCATATTTGCTGTGATGTTCATGAATAGTTCCGAATATTACCAAGATTTTAATCTTTGGACTGTTGGGGATGGAATTACTTTGATAGTTTGTACAAGTATTTTTGTTTCACTAATAACTATTATTCCAGATACTTCATGGTACGGAATTATTTGGACTACCAGACCAAATCAGATTATTGAGCAAGATTTGATAAGTACTAGTCAACAAATTGGAATTCATTTATCAACCGATTTTTTTCTTCCATTTGAACTCATTTCAATAATTCTTTTAGTTGCTTTGATAGGTGCAATTGTCGTAGCTCGACAGTAAGAAATCTTTATAGAATTAGTAATATAAATCAAGATTTGATTTATTTATTTTTTTTTCAATTCTATGTTCTGTCTAAACTCTTTTTTTTTTTTATTGCCGATATATTCTTTTGTTCCAGACTTGGTATATTCTTTAGTCAATTGAATCTGTTGAATTGTTGTTCATATTGAAATGAATCAAAATTAATAAGGAGTTGGTCAATGATGCTCGAACATGTACTTGTTTTGAGTGCCTATTTATTTTCTATTGGTATCTATGGATTGATCACGAGCCGAAATATGGTTAGAGCCCTTATGTGTCTTGAACTTATACTGAATGCAGTTAATATAAATCTCGTAACTTTTTCTGATTTTTTTGATAATCGCCAATTAAAAGGAAATATTTTTTCAATTTTTGTTATAGCTATTGCAGCCGCTGAAGCAGCTATCGGACTGGCTATTGTTTCCGCAATTGCTCGTAACAGAAAATCAACCCGTATCAATCAATCGAATTTGTTGAATAAATAGCATTAATTAATCATAATTAATATCATAATTAATAAAAAAAATTCAATTCAAATTAATATGTATTCTACACAACTTATGATCATGTTTGCATTGCCTAAATCATACGAAATCAAAGTATCTTGGTCCTCTTCTATTCCTTCTTCTAAATTTATCTAGACATCTTTTTTGATTAACAATATTATAACAAATCATTGATTCATCTGGTATATAAATATATGATTCATTTACGAGTTTACTAGATCGATAATTTTCATTTTTTATGTTCAAAAATTACTATAGATACAATGTCACATTCAGTAAAGATTTATGATACATGTATAGGATGTACTCAATGTGTCCGAGCTTGTCCCACAGATGTATTAGAAATGATACCTTGGGATGGATGTAAAGCTAAGCAAATAGCTTCTGCCCCAAGAACAGAGGACTGTGTTGGTTGTAAGAGGTGTGAGTCCGCTTGTCCGACGGATTTCTTAAGTGTTCGAGTTTATTTAGGGCCTGAAACAACTCGAAGTATGGGTCTAGCTTATTGATACGTTTCAAAAAACACCACACGAATACGTTTTTTTACTGGCAAAAGCCCGTGCTCAAAAAAATATTTTTTTGAGCACGGGCTTTTCTGGCCCAAGTGTATCTTATTTTTATGACGAATTATTTTCCTTGGTTAACAATAGTTGTAGTTTTCCCAATAGCCGCAGGTTCCTTAATTTTCTTATTCCCTCATAGGGGAAATAAAGTAATTAGGTGGTATAGCATTTGTATATGCTTAATCGATCTCCTTCTAACAACCTATGCATTTTGTTATCATTTCCAATTGGATGATCCACTAATTCAACTGACGGAGAATTATAAATGGATCAATTTTTTTGATTTTTACTGGAGATTGGGAATAGATGGACTCTCTATAGGCCCTATTTTACTGACGGGATTTATAACTACTTTAGCCACTTTAGCGGCTCAGCCGGTTACTCGAGAATACCAATTATTCTATTTCCTGATGTTAGCAATGTATAGCGGTCAAATCGGACCATTTTCTTCTCGAGACATTTTACTTTTTTTCATCATGTGGGAATTGGAATTAATTCCCGTTTATCTACTTTTAGCCATGTGGGGGGGAAAGAAACGTTTGTATTCAGCTACAAAGTTTATTTTATACACTGCAGGAGGTTCTGTTTTTTTATTAATGGGAATTCTGGGTATCGGTTTATATGGTTCTAATGAACCAACATTAAATTTTGAAACATTAACTAATCAATCGTATCCCGTGGCGCTAGAAATATTATTATATATGGCATTTCTTATTGCTTTTGCTGTCAAGTCACCGATTATACCCTTACATACATGGTTACCAGATACCCACGGAGAGGCACATTACAGCACTTGTATGCTTTTAGCCGGAATCTTATTAAAAATGGGAGCATATGGGTTGGTTCGAATTAACATGGAATTATTTTCCCACGCTCATTCAATATTTTGCCCCTGGTTAATGATATTAGGTTCTATTCAAATAATCTATGCCGCTTCAACATCTTTTGGTCAACGTAATTTAAAAAAAAGAATAGCTTATTCTTCGGTATCTCATATGGGTTTCATAATTCTAGGAATAGGTTCTATAAGTGATACTGGGCTCAACGGGGCGATTTTACAAATAATATCTCATGGATTTATTGGCGCTGCGCTTTTTTTCTTGGCAGGAACTAGTTATGATAGACTACGTCTTCTTTATCTTGACGAAATGGGCGGAATGGCTATCCCAATGCCAAAAATATTCACGATTTTCACTATCTTATCGATGGCTTCTCTTGCATTGCCGGGCATGAGCGGTTTTGTTGCCGAATTGATCGTTTTTTTTGGAATAATTACTAGTCAAAAATATCTTTTCATGATGAAAATACTAATTACTTTTGTAACCGGAATTGGAATGATATTAACTCCTATTTATTTATTATCTATCTTACGGCAGATGTTCTATGGATACAAGTTTTTTAATACACCAAACTCTTATTTTTTTGATTCTGGGCCGAGAGAATTATTTATTTCGATTTCTATCCTTATACCCGTAATAGGTATTGGTATTTATCCGGATTTCATTTTTTCATTCTCGGTTGCCAAGGTTGAAGCTATTCTCGCTCATTTTTGATAGAGCATTTTCATGAATAAATGAATCAAAAAGAGAAAAAAACCTTATGAAAAAGAATATTTTTCTGTTAGATTCACTTCAAAAAATTGAAATTATAATCCAATATGTTTGTTGTTTGTGAGAACCCCTTGAATCATTACATTACTTGATTGAAAGGGTTCGCCACGATTTATGGAAAGTATATATTTATATGCTTTCCATATTTTTATTTCTCAGGTTCTTTACTCATTGAAATTTAATTAGATGTAAATGAACCATAACTATGTAGTCCTATTCCTAATAGATTGATCCCCAAATAACATATCCAAATTATAAGAAATCCGATAGAGGCCACTATTGAAGAATTTACACCTTCAAATTTTTTATTTTTTCTAGTATGTAAATAAATCGCGAATATGGTCCAAGTAATAAAGGCCCAAGTTTCCTTTGGATCCCAATTCCAATAGGACCCCCATGCCTCATTAGCCCATACTGCCCCTGAAAGAATACCTATCGTTAAAAACAGAAAACCCAGACTAATAATACGATAACCCCAACGATCCAATTGTTGAATAAATTGAGACCTATAATAATTTTGAGAAGAAGAAAAAGATGTTTTTCGTAAAACATTGTTTCTTTCATTCATATTCATGTATTTTATTTCGACAAAATCAACCGATTTATTTAAAAAATCCAAATTCTTGCTTTTACCAAGAATTTGGATGGCTTCTTGAAACGTAATGACTAAAATAGCTACTGATAATAATGATCCACATAAAAGAGCTGCATAGCCAAATATCATCATACTTACGTGCATCATTAGCCAATGGGATTGTAGAGCGGGTACTAATATTACAGATTGATCCATTTTGGTTAAAAGACCCGAAGTCGCAAAGCCTTGGGTAAAAATAACACTTGGTGCGATTATTGTACTTAAAAGGTTTTTCTCCTTTTTAAAACACGGAACCATATGAAAGATGGAAAAACCCCATGAAAGAAAGATTAGTGATTCATATAAATCACTAAATGGTAAATGGCCCGAAAAAAACCAACGAGTAATTAACAATCCCGTTACACAGAAAAAAGTTATTATCATGGCTTTTTTGGACAAATCATATAATCCTACGATTTCATTGACTAATAAGGTTATCAAATGAATTGAAATAACAATTGATATGACGGAAAACGATATATGAGTTAATATATGCTCTAAAGTTGAAAATATCATATCTATAATGAAAAAAAATATCTATAATGAAAATAAAAAAGGTATGAATACTAGGAATAGAAATAGGGAATTGAATTCATTATAGGACTTCTTCTTTTCCTATTTTAAAAAGATAGGATAGGATGCCATGCCGCTACTCGGACTCGAACCGAGATGCTCTAGCACTGCTTCCTAAGAGCAGCGTGTCTACCAATTTCACCATAGCGGCTTACTCGAAATCATAATAACCAACTCTTTAGTCAATCGTCGAGATTGAAAGAATCGCTTAAAGTGCACTATTTATTTAGTACATTTCTTTACTAAACATTTAGTATAAATTGATAATAATAAGTAAATTAAAATTTGTATTTATTTGAATATAAAAAATATGAAAAAATAATAATAGAAATTCATATCGAAATCAAAATGTTCTATTATTATTTTTTCATTTCCAGTGTTCGTTTTCAAATTTAACACTACATTCAAAAAAATCTAAAAATTAGATTCTATATATTTAGAATATATATATATATATATTCTAAATATATGTTCCATATTCAATACTAGTATTAGTATAAAATGAGTATTAAAGAATACTCTTTGAATCGAGCTAATTTATATTATTCCAATCCAACATTTTTTTTTTTATTCAATTTGTTACAAAAAAAACTTTTTGATTTACCTGTAAAAATGGATTGAGCTAATGAAAACGCTTTCAATGCTCTCCAATATCCCTTTTTTTTCCAAAAATTTTTACGAATATTTTTTTTTGATATAGAAGTGCGCTTTTTTGGAACTGCCATACAATTAGGATAGTTTTTTTATTACTATAGTTCGATGTGAAAGACATTTGTTCTGTAAATGAAAACGAATTGTTTTGTAATTAGCCGTATGTCTTATTTATCTTAATTCCCTCTTTCTTTTTTTCTATCTAAAGTAAAAACATTGAATATTATAAATCTTTTCCAAATAGTTCATAGATAATAGATCTATATCTATGGATCTCTTTTTATTGTAATGTATAAAGAATCAATAAAGAATCAATTACTTCAAAAAGAAACTAATGTTTCTCGATAATAAAAAAAGTATTCTTTTATATTGTTTTTATAATTTATATCAAAATAAACAAATGTTCTTGGTTTTGGTGGAATGATTTATCCCCACCCTCACTCTATAGATCAAAATTTTGATTTTATTTATTATTATTGAATTTCATTATTTATATTATTTATTAATAGTCATTTTTCTTAATATATATAAAAATGACTAACATAGTTATTTATATTACTTAAATATTACTTAAAATTACTTAAAATAAAAAGATTTATTTTTTTTTTCACTAGGAATTTGGTTATTGGCCGATTTTGACTTTGTACTTTCCAATATTGGAACGATTGTGCAAAGATTCAGAACAATTAAGAATATAAAATTCGATTTATTTATCCACTTTTTATTAACCGAACCCCTTTACAAAAGAGATAAAACAAATGAATAAGAAACAAAATTCATCAAGAATCAAAATATTTTTTATTCTTTATTTTTGTTTTTTGTATGGAATATATACATCAATATTCATGGATCATACCTTTCATCCCACTTCCAGTTCCTATTTTAATAGGGGTAGGACTTCTACTTTTTCCTACGGCAACAAAAAATATTCGCCGTATGTGGGCTTTTCCTAGTATTTTATTGTTAACGATAGTTATGATTTTTTCGATCAATCTATCTATTCATCAAATCGAGAATAGTTCTATCTATCAATATGTATGGTCTTGGACTATAAATAATGATCTTTCTTTAGAGTTTGGCTACTTAATTGATTCACTTACTTCTATAATGTCAATATTAATCACTACTGTTGGGATTCTGGTTCTAATTTATAGTGATAGTTACATGTCTCATGATCAAGGCTATTTGAGATTTTTTACTTATTTGAGTTTTTTTAATACTTCAATGTTAGGGTTAGTTACTAGTTCAAATTTGATACAAGTTTATATTTTTTGGGAATTGGTTGGAATGTGTTCTTATCTATTAATAGGTTTTTGGTTCACACGTCCTATTGCGGCAAATGCTTGTCAAAAAGCGTTTGTAACTAATCGTGTGGGGGATTTTGGTTTATTATTAGGAATTTTAGGTTTTTATTGGATAACGGGTAGTTTGGAATTTCGGGATTTATTTCAAATATTCAACAACTTAATTTATAAGAATGAGGTGAATCTTTTTTTTGTTACTTTGTGCGCCCTCTTGTTATTTTGCGGATCAGTTGCGAAATCTGCCCAATTCCCTCTTCATGTATGGTTACCAGATGCGATGGAAGGTCCTACTCCTATTTCCGCTCTTATCCATGCTGCTACTATGGTAGCAGCAGGAATTTTTCTTGTAGCTCGACTTCTTCCTCTTTTCATAGTTATACCCCCCATAATGAGTGTAATAGCTTTGATAGGTATAATAACAGTAGTATTAGGAGCTACTTTCGCTATTGCTCAAAAAGATATTAAGAAAAATTTGGCCTATTCTACAATGTCTCAATTGGGTTATATGATGTTAGCTTTAGGTATGGGCTCTTATCGAGCCGCTTTATTTCATTTGATTACTCATGCTTATTCAAAAGCATTGTTATTTTTAGGATCTGGATCCATTATTCATTCAATGGAAGCTATTGTTGGATATTCTCCAGATAAAAGTCAAAATATGGTTCTTATGGGCGGTTTAACAAAACATGCCCCAATTACAAAAACCGCTTTTTTAATAGGTACACTTTCTCTTTGTGGTATTCCACCTTTTGCTTGTTTTTGGTCCAAGGATGAAATTCTAAATGATAGTTGGTTGTATTCACCTATTTTCGCAATAATAGCTTGTTCCACAGCAGGATTAACTGCATTTTATATGTTTCGAATCTATTTACTTGTTTTTGAAGGGTATTTAAACGTTCATTTTCAAAATTTCAATGGAAAGAAAAATAGTTCTTTCTATTCAATATCTTTATGGGGCAAAGAAGAAAAAAAAAAATTAAAAAACAAAATTCATTTATTAGCTTTATTAACAACTAATAATAATGAAAGGACTTCTTTTTTTCGGAAGAGGACATATTCACATCGAATTAATCGAAATGTCAAAAGCATAAGACGTCTTTTTCTTGATAGTACCTATTTTGGTACTAAAAACATTCCGTTTTTTTATCCTCATGAATCAGACAATACTATGCTATTTTCTATGCTTGTATTAGTACTATTTACTTTCTTCGTCGGGTCCATAGGAATTTCTTTCAGCCAAGAACCAATAGATTTGGATATTTTATCGAAATTGTTAATTCCGTCTATAGACCTTTTACATCAAAATTCAAAGAATTCTGTGGATTGGTATGAATTTTTTACAAATGCAACTTTTTCGGTGAGTATCGCTTTTTTCGGAATATTTATAGCGTCTTTTTTCTATAAACCAGTTTTTTCATCTTTACAAAATTTGAACTTATTTAATTTATTTAAAAAAAGTCTTCCTAAAAAAATGATTGCTGATAAAATAATCAATGTTATATATGATTGGTCATATAATCGTGGTTATATAGATGCTTTTTTTGAAGTATCTTTAATTGCGAGTGTAAGAAAGGTAGCTAAATTCAATTATTTTTTTGATAGACAAGTAATTGATGGAATTCCAAATGGAATTGGGATTTCCAGTTTTTTTATAGGAGAGGCTATCAAATATGTGGGGGGGGGGCGAATTTCTTCGTATATTTTCTTTTTTTTATTAATCTTTTTAGTAATTTGTTATTATATATTTATTATATAATAAAATTAGATAATAATGTACTACTATTCAACCTAATTTGGGATTATCCGCCAAGAATTAAAGCTTCGGGTAGATCAATAAAACAGCAGTATCAGCTGCAACAGGAGTATATTCTAAATTCTTTTCTCTTTTTCCTTTTTGTTTTAAAAGATTCTATTAGAAATTATTTTGTTTTTTTTATCTAGATTTACTAGATTCA